GATTCGTTTGTCTTGTACCAACAAAATTTATTGCTAATTCCTATTTTTGATTTAATTAATTGATCAACTTGCTATCGGACATCCTTTGTTTTTTATTCGATAATTGTCATTTTTGCAAAAAATTTCGCCATATTTTACTTTAAACTATATAAAACTATATATTATGATAATCAATCCTACGACTTCTGGTTCTGATGTTTCCATACTTGAAAAAAAAAACCTGGGGCGTATCGCTCAAATTATTGGTCCCGTATTGGACGTTGCTTTTCCTCCAGGCAAAATGCCGAATATTTATAACGCTCTAGTAGTAAAGGGTCGAGATACTGCTGGCCAACCAATTAATGTGACTTGTGAGGTACAACAATTACTAGGAAATAATCGAGTTAGGGCTGTCGCGATGAGTGCTACAGACGGTCTAACACGAGGAATGGAAGTTATTGACACAGGAGCTCCCCTAAGCGTTCCAGTCGGTGGAGCGACTCTCGGACGCATTTTTAACGTACTTGGGGAGCCGGTTGATAATTTAGGGCCCGTAGATACTCGCACAACATCCCCTATTCATCGATCTGCGCCTGCCTTTACGCAGTTAGATACAAAATTATCCATTTTTGAAACAGGAATTAAAGTGGTAGATCTTTTAGCCCCGTACCGCCGTGGAGGAAAAATAGGACTGTTTGGTGGAGCTGGAGTGGGTAAAACAGTACTAATTATGGAATTGATCAACAATATTGCAAAAGCTCATGGGGGCGTATCTGTATTTGGTGGAGTAGGTGAACGTACTCGTGAAGGAAATGATCTTTACATGGAAATGAAAGAATCCGGAGTTATCAATGAACAAAATATTGCAGAATCAAAAGTAGCTCTAGTCTACGGTCAAATGAATGAACCGCCGGGGGCACGCATGAGGGTTGGTTTAACTGCCCTAACTATGGCGGAATATTTCCGAGATGTTAATGAACAAGACGTACTTCTATTTATCGACAATATTTTTCGTTTCGTTCAAGCAGGATCTGAAGTATCTGCTTTATTGGGTAGAATGCCTTCCGCTGTAGGCTATCAACCTACTCTTAGTACTGAAATGGGTTCTTTACAGGAAAGAATTACTTCTACAAAGGAAGGGTCAATAACGTCGATTCAAGCAGTCTATGTACCTGCAGACGATTTGACCGATCCCGCTCCTGCTACGACATTTGCACATTTAGACGCTACTACTGTACTATCAAGAGGATTAGCCGCCAAAGGGATCTATCCAGCAGTGGATCCGTTAGATTCAACATCAACCATGCTCCAACCTCGGATTGTTGGCGAAGAACATTATGAAATTGCGCAAAGAGTTAAGGAAACCTTACAACGTTACAAAGAACTTCAGGACATTATAGCTATCCTTGGGTTGGACGAATTATCCGAAGAAGACCGGTTGACCGTAGCAAGAGCACGAAAAATTGAGCGTTTCTTATCACAACCGTTTTTCGTAGCCGAAGTATTTACAGGCTCTCCAGGAAAATATGTTGGTCTAGCGGAAACAATTAGAGGATTTCAATTGATCCTTTCCGGAGAATTGGATGGTCTTCCTGAACAGGCCTTTTATTTGGTAGGTAACATCGATGAAGCTACCGCGAAAGCTATGAACTTATAAATGGAGAGCAAATTGAAGAAATGACTTTAAATCTTTGTGTACTTACTCCTAATCGAATTGTTTGGAATTCCGAAGTCAAAGAAATCATTTTATCTACTAATAGTGGGCAAATCGGCGTATTGCCAAACCACACCCCCATTGCCACAGCTGTAGATATAGGTATTTTGAGAATACGCCTTAACGACCAATGGTTAACAATGGCTCTGATGGGTGGGTTTGCTAGAATAGGCAATAATGAGATCACTGTTTTAGTAAATGATGCTGAGAAAGGTAGTGATATTGATCCACAAGAAGCTCAGCAAACTCTTGAAATAGCAGAAGCTAACTTGAAGAAAGCTGAAGGAAAGAGACAAATAATTGAAGCAAATCTAGCTCTCAGACGAGCTAGGACACGAGTAGAATCTATCAATCCGATTTCGTAACCAGTTGGTGCGAGTAAATACTCATAATCAAAAGACGTTCGGCTTATTCATCCTATAAGAATGCCTATATTTATTATAGAAGATAACATACACATATTAGTATTATTTGTATTTTTTTTTTTGAATAAAAAAAAAAATAGACTATAACAATTTAAATAATTAGGTGAATATAAAAACTTATTAGATACCGTTGATTCTGGTATCTAATAAGTTTTACCTACTATTGGATTTGAACCAATGACTCCTGCCGTATGAAAGCAATACTCTAACCGCTGAGTTAAGTAGGTTATTTTACATTACTAAAGCGAACTTAAAAGTTACATTACATAGATGGATTATAAATCCAATATTGTTTATAAACAATATCAATTAAAGAGCTAGGATCTTGTTTTGCGAATATTCATCTTGACAAGAAATTATCGACATGTTAAAATATAAATAT